AACCTCAATATCCACGGGCTTATTAGCTAAATGGCAATTGGCACATACAATACGCCCCGTTGCTTCTCGTGGATTTTCATAACCCTGTTGCGCAAAAATGGGATATGCGTTTGAAATAGATGTCCCCGTTATTATATATATCACGAGGGATACGGAAATGGATCGAGTAATCTCTTGCTTTATCCACGAAAAGGTATTTCTAGTTTGCATGGTCCAATCATTGATCCCGAAAATTTCTACAATAAAATTAGGCGGGTCGCTAGTAGAGTTCCCTATCCATTATTTTGTTATTTTTTTTTTGATGCTTTGCTTATATACAAAGCAAGAAAGATTATAATTTGATCAGCGACTCTCTTTCATTGAACGATAAATAATTACAAGGGATGGAGATACACGATTTAAATACTGAAAGGTCCAATATTTCAAAAATGTATCTATAAGGACCGGAAGGGTGGAAACAAGAACAGATATAATCTGATCATTATGAGAAAATCCAAAATCTTTGCAGATATAGCCAATCATTAGTTCCCAACCGTGGGTCGAATGGTATCCGGTAAATAATTCAGTTAAAAAAAGAATAGAAAAAGCTTTTATTGTGTCACTTAAATTAGAGAGGAATTCTTTAACCCAAGAGTTAAGAATACCAAGCTCCTCATTACCCAAAAATGAATAACCACTTAGAATAATGAAACAGATTATATTTGTCGAAAAGTGCAAAATCGTATCGATAGAACCCGCATTGTGCGCCTTTAACAATTGGATCGTTTCCTTTTGGATTCCTATACGAAGTTTTTGTAAATGTGTTTCCGGGTATTCTTTTACCATTTCGTCCAACAGGAAGAGTTCCTCTAATTCTATGAATTGTTGTAGAATACTTTTTTCTTGAATATCATTCAACAGAATTTCGGATTGCCTAGTATTCCACCAATGAGTAATCCAGGGTTTCAGACTTTTATTAAAAAGGAGAGAGATCCACCAAGGCAAAAATACTATAGAGGTAAGATAGAGAAGGGGAATTAATACTTTCTTTTTTGCCATTTTTTGCTCTGTGACTTGTTAATCAACCCTACCTCCTTCATTGAATTTATGTGATCTAACTTTTCTATCAAACATGAGTTCCATTATAAAGTAGCGGGCTTTTTCTCTGCTTTTTATTTTGATTCAGTACTTAGTCCTTGAATCTAAAAAGAATCTGCTTCGAATTCGAATGAAATCTATATAATCTATATATTAGAGGGTTTTCTCTATATTATAGAGGTTCCAGATCGATTAAATTCGAAAAAATTGCTCTCTTTCGATAAATGCCTGAAAGGGCTGCTTCAAATATTCAAACTCTATTCAGATTTCGAGACGAAAGAACTCACTTTCTATCAAAATCGAAAATATGTCATAAAATTTCGCGGGTTATCTATATCTAGGCTATCTATACTATATATATAGAGCCCGGGAATAATGGAGAAATTTTATGAAGAATATTATGATGATCAAAACTGAATGAAAAAAAAGACCGAAAGGTTAGCGTTACGGTCTAAGAGCCAGATCCAATAGGTTGGTTTGGTTCTTAAGGAGCACAAAAGAAAGGATAAAGGGTCAATTGACAAAAGAAAGTAGAGAAAATTGACAAGATATGTTCCATCTGTATCTAACGTAGCAATTCCAAATATTGAAAAAAAAAAAAAAAGAGAAAGTATTTATTCCGAAATGCTTTACTACTTTGTTTGATATATAAGATTAAGATGAGTCTATTATTTCGATTTCTTACTTGTTTTATTATTCAATTGAGTTGATTGACTTTACATTTACAAAAAACTGTGGACAAAAAAAAGGTTTTGTTTTATATTATGCCTCTCCTCCTCTGTATACATATGCTTTACTTTAGCCCGACTGGGCATTTTTAAGAAACTTCAGCTAAGTTATGCTATAGAAATAAAGAGGATTCTTGGCTGGAGTTTTTTTAGTCCTGACGAGACAGAAAGCAATTTCAATTCTTTTTTTCAAAGGCCTTCAATTGGTACACGCAAGAAATAGGCCAATTCGGCAGCTTTTTGCTCAATTTCTCGTGGAGTCAAATTCTCATCAGGACGAGTCAAGGGAACGGCCCCCTGCCCTCTGATTTCCATATAAAGGACACGACGAGCATAAATACCCTCTTTAACTTCTATTTTGATGGACTGAATATCTTTCATAAGGAATCGTAGAAGGATGCGGCGGTCTTTTCCAGGAAACCCCCAACGAAAAATACACACTATTTCTTCTCGTCTATCGAATCGATCATAACCACTGCCTACATTCCAAAAAATTGTGCACCACAAATAGGAACTAATAAAGAAACCCGCGATCCCATAGAAAGACATCACGATTCCTTGTGGAAAAAAAACAATTTGCTGAGCCGGAAATAAAGATATCAAATTCCTACCAAGATAACTCGAAGTTCCAACCAATAAAAACCCTAATGAACCTAAAAACAGGATAAAGGCCCAGAAAAAATTGCTTGTTTTGCGAGACCCCGCTATAAATTCTATCCATATAGATTCTGATCGCCAACTCATACATACTAGATCCAGTTGTTTTTTATTGGAATTGAGAGAATAACCAAAAAGAATTTGCCTTTACTTTTTTGTTTCCGAAGAAACTCTCATCAACTAGCACTATTCTGATGTGAACCTTTAGTAGTAATTCATCGAATTGGTTAGATCGAAAACCCGCCCCATGTATATATATATATCTCTAGTTCTACTAAATCGAATATTCTACTAAATCGATATCCGTGGTATCTAAGTCGTGAAAAAACAAGATACGATTGTGTATCTTGGCCCCAGGCACCATCGGATCTAAGATCTAAAAAATCTTGGTTTTTTCAATATAAAGGGATAAAGAAGCCATTGCAATTGCCGGAAGTACTAGGGCCACTAAAGGCACAAAAATGGATGGAGTTGTCATAGAATGGGTACCTCAATTTAATATTTGTACCTGTTATTGGTATAATTTTTATATTCTTAGTTAGAAAGATATCTTATAATAATTATATTCTAATTCGTATATTATACTAAGTCTATCTAAACGAGTATATATATATCTAATAAGTGCAAGGAAAGTAGACTGAAATAAATGGACTTGCCCCATCGGAAATATATGATAAGTCACTTTCTTTATTCTTCTTACTTTCTTTTTATTCTTCTTCGATTTCTCTTGTTTTTTTGTCGTTGAAGTGGAATTAAAAAAAAGTTAAAAAAGAAAGAGTTTATTAAAAATTCTCTAAGGATTCGATTTGTTAGAATCCAACAGGGATTTTCAGTAAAAAAAAAAAGAAAATCGAATTCTCGCAATATATAAAAAGCTGCAAAATCCTATAACCCCTCTATCTATATTTTTCCCTATTTTTTTATCTATACCTATACAAGAGAGGAAGATGAAATTCGTTTTCTTTGTCTCACCGAATTCTAATTTGATTTCTCGGGAGGAAAAATTCACTTTTCATCTTCTTGATAAGGCAAAAACCCGTGCAGTTGAAATAACTCACTCAGAACGACTTTTAAAAGCGTACGTGGTACGATTAGATCAAATAAACCTTTAGGGAATAAATATTCAGTCTCCTGTGAACCCTCGGGCACTGGTTTCTTCAATGTTTCTTCAATTACTCTTTTACCCGCAAATGCAATATAGGCATTGGGTTCGGCAATAATGATATCCCCCAACATACCAAAACTAGCAGTTACTCCACCAGTAGTAGGAGATGTAAGAATTGATATATAGAATAACTTTTTCTTTAATTGATAATCATATAACGCGGAAGATATTTTAGCCATTTGCATCAAGCTCAAACTTCCTTCTTGCATACGTGCTCCGCCAGAAGCGCACACTATAATAAGTGGTAAAGATTTATTGGTAGCATATTCGATCAAACGGGTGATTTTCTCCCCTACTACGGATCCCATACTACCCCCGATAAACTCAAAATCCATGACCCCAATTGCTATAGGAATACCGTTTAGTTGACCTGTGCCTGTTTGAACAGCCTCAGTTAATCCTGTGTTTCTTTGATAAGAATCAAGACGATCGCTATAAGATTCCTCTTCATAATCTGATTCCTCTTCAGAATGAGATTTCTCTTCAGAATCAGATTCCTCTTCAGAATGAGATTTCTCTTCAGAATGAGATTTCTCTTCAGAATGAGATTTCTCTTCAGAATCAAATCCGTTTTCAAAATCGGTAGAAAGTGGACCAAAAAATAGAAGATCTTCTTCAGAATCAGATTCCTCTTCAGAATGAGATTTCTCTTCAGAATGAGATTTCTCTTCAGAATCAGATCCGTTTTCAAAATCGGTAGAAAGTGGACCAAAAAATAGAAGATCTTCTGCAGAATCAGCTTCCTCTTCAGAATGAAATTCAACGAGATCTATAGGGATCATGTCTTCATCCATAGGAGCCCAAGTACCGGGATCAATCGAAAGTTCGATTCTATCTGAACTACTCATTTTCAAATGATATCCACATTGTTCACAAATATACATTTTTGACTTAAAAAGTCTCTTATAATTGTTTGTATAGCAATTTTCGCATGTAACCCACAAATGTCTGTATTTTTCAAAAGGACTACTGCTTTTTTCAGTTACATCACGGATTTTAGAACGAAGATAAGAGTCAATACAACTATTAATGTGATTATCCCAACTATAGTTCCTATCGTACAAGTAAGCATCATAGTGGGGATCGTCACTTTTAGATATATTATTCATATAACTAGGATCGCAATAACTAGAAAAAGCACTACTCAAAACCGAATAAAAAGAACTACTCAACCAAGAATGATCATTGTCAATCTCAAAAATTTGATTTTCAATATCAAAATATATCGAATAACTATCCCGATTACTATCCCGAATTAAAAGGGTGGAATCAGAAATGAAATTCCGAATGTTTTTGACGTCGATTAAATTATCAACATTACGGTAATAACTAGAACTGCCGCTCGAACTCCAGTTTTTATCTGTATCCTTTAT